AGATGTTAATCGTAAGCAAGAAGATTGTTTACGAAGAAACAACAAGAAAAATTCATATTCTGATACATAGGAGTTATATAGGAATCTAAATAGTCTTTTATTTTCTTTTGAAAAAAGAAAAATGGATTTCATTGAAGTAATAAGACTATTCCAATTCGAATAATAGTTGAGAAAGAATCGCAATAAATGCAAAGATGAAACATCTTTGATCCGGTAGTCAAGGATTTGAACCAAGATTTCCAAATGGATAGGATAAAGTATCTCTATATGTGATAGATAAGATAAATGCAAAAATTTGTCTTCTAAAAAGGGAAATATTGAATGAATAGATTGTAAATTTTGAAACTTTGGTATTTCTTTTTCTTCCGGACAAGCTTTTTCTTCTGGACAAGATAGTTCTCTTAACGAGAATGGGATTTCTACAACGATTGCAAACCCCTCTGATAGAATCAGAGAATAAAACTCCAAATAAAAATGATTGCTATGATCCAACAATCGATCTTGGTTAGGATGATTAACCGAATTAATCCAAAAATTCTGCTGATACATTCGAATAATTAAACGTTTCACAAGTAGTGAACTAAATTTCTTGTTATTACAACCAAAAATTTCTACAGGTTCCGAATCATTTAATCCACAATCATGGGCAAACGCATAAATATATTCCTGAAAGAGAAGTGGGTAAACGAAGTATTGTTGACGAGATTTTTGTTTTTCTGAATACCCTTCGAATTTTTCCATTTGTATTTATACTTGAATCATAGAAAAAAAGTATTTCTCGATTTATCAAATACATAGTGCAATATGGTCAGAACAGGGTGTTACATTTTTTAAAACAAACCCTGGGAAGAAAGGGAGTGTAATCCATAGATCTTTTTCTGGTCCTTTTCTATCTAATTAGTTTATGTTTGTTCTAATTCCAAACCAAAAAAGAACAAATCTTTTATTTTTGCAGGCCAATCGCTCTTTTGACTTTGGAATACAGTTTCGTTATCAATATACTGCTTCTTTTACACATTCAATTCATAACATCCCTTTTCAATCCATAATCAAGAATAATTCAAGAATAATTAGGATTCCTAAAAAAAAGAAAGGGTCCACTGATAGGAAAACCCAACCTTTCCCCGCAACAGGCACTAATCCATTTTTAACGTCTAATTAGATCGGGGAATCCTTTCAATTAAGAAGTTAAGCTCGTTGCTTTTTATTTTACCAGGATTAGAGCCAGGCTCTATCCATTTATTCACTAGACCCAGAAATCGGAATTTTTTTATTTCTAAAAAAAAAAAGAAATTGATTTTATTACGACATGCTATTTTTTCCATTCATTACCTTTGAGGATCAGTCGTGGTCTTCTAGACTCTACCAAGAGTCTGGACGAATTTGTTGCTTCATCCAAATGTGTAAAAGATCATAGTCGCACTTAAAAGCCGAGTACTCTACCATTGAGTTAGCAACCCAGATAAAATAGGATCTTAGATACGATCGAAACCCAAAAATCGATGAAATTACACCGGCCGCTCCCGTCAAAACATTAAATTAGCAAGACATCAAAAGAAAGATTTTATCACTCATTAAAAACACTCAAATACCAAAATAAACAAATCGGTTAAATTTCACTAAGGTTAAAAAAGGGGCAGCCCCAATCACAATAGCAAAATTTTTCTTTTTTAGCAATTTATATTTCTTTAACTCTTTAAATAGAAAAATCTTCAAATAGAAAAATCTTCTATGCGAGTACATGCAAGGGGGCAACCCTCTCATTTGATCGAAGTGTAGACAGAAATACCTAATATGAAGTGACGATAAAGAGACCTATCTAGCTACAAATTCTATTTGTTCAATAGACCTTTGTCAATAGAAATACAATGGTAAGAAAACCAATTAGATACAAATAAGGAAATTAAATAAGGGCTTTTGTTGAATTGGCACGACATAAATGCAGCAAAAAAATAGGACTAAAAAAGAGGCAAATTGTGGCTAAATACTTGAGTTCTTCAATTAACTCAAAGTTCTTTCTTTATCTTTAAAGAATTCTGCTTTCCTTAAAATATCATAAACAGTTCTTGTAGGTTGAGCACCTTTTTCAAGGAAATAGAGAATAGCTGAAACATTTAAAGAAGTTTGATTCTTTATCGGATCATAAAAACCAACTTTTTGAAGATCTCTTCCTTCTCTTCGAGATCTAACATCAATTGCAACGATTCGATAGACAGCTTATTGGGATAGATGTAGATAAACAATGCCCCCCCTAGAAACGTATAGGAGGTTTTCTCCTCATACGGCTCGAGAAAATGATTCGAATTTCTATCTATAATACAAGTATATAAAAATTAGACTATGACTTGCATTAATTTCCTTATAGAAGAAAAAACAAATTTCATTTATACTCGTGACTCAAGTTGGCTAATTTTGACTGACAGACTTCAAATGAGAAACCCTTCCAAATTTTTTGAGTCGTCTCTAAACTTTTTTCTTTATCTCATCTCGAACAAATTTACTTTTATTCCTTATTCTGATCTAATTCTATTGTTGAGACGATTGAAAATCATATTTACTTGTTCCGGAATCCTTTATCTTTGATTTGTGAAATCCTTGGGTTTAGACATTACTTCGGGAATTCTTATTCTTTTTTCTTTCAAAAGAGTAGCAACATACCCTTTCTTTTTTTTTTTTATTTCCTTCAATAAAGCGTTTTCCTCTTCTCTAGAAATCGAATATGAACGATTGATTCTCATAGACTTTTAATCAAAAAAGTTTTCCACTCTTCCAAAATAAGACTTTTTTCTTATTTTAACCTTTCAATTTCTGTATTAAGGATAGACTGACAAAGTTGGCCTAATTTATTAGTTTTCACTAACCCTAGATTCTTTCCCTTGATAAAAAATAAATTCTGTCTTCTCGAGCTCCATCGTGTACTATTTACTTACAAACAACCCAGCGCAAATTGGTTCGGGACAAATAGAACAGACTATGTCGAGCCAAGAGCATTTTCATTACTATGGAAAATGGTGGATAGCAAAATCCACAATCGATCATGTCCTTCAAGTCGCACGTTGCTTTCTACCACATCGTTTTAAACGAAGTTTTACCATAACATTCCTCTAATTTTATTGCAAAGTGGTATCGAGAATTGATCCAATATTGATGGAATCATGAATAGTCATTGGTTTTGTATACTAATTCAAACTTGCTATCTATGGAGAAATTTTGGATAAAAGAAATCAGTATTTATCGTGGAAGACTTTGCAAAGATACAATTTATTTAAACCCATATTCTATCATATGAATGAAACATAGTTTGAAAAAGAAGAATAAACTAATTTGCTTAAGACTTATTTACTATTGAATTTCCATACTCAACAGAGAACCTGAAATGATTAATCCTGAAATGAGAAGGATCAACTCTTCTCCAACAAATAAACTATGCCAATGAAAAGATTGGTAGTTTTTTAGTAATTATAAACTTTTCATACTTCTTCGACTGGAGTAACCAAAGAAAGAAAAAATGAAGTAAAAAATTAGTGTAAAGTAAAATTCAGGTCTTTACTTTTACTTATAGTATTCCTTCTTTTAGCTAATAGAAAGAACTAAAAATCAAAAATAAGAAAAGTATAATTGTTTTTTGAATCCATTCTATTCTATTCTATTCAACAAATAGTTCTTACCTTATCCTTATCGGAATGGATCATTTGGGATATTTAAAGAATCCCAAATCGAGATCGTTTTCGCTTAACCAAAGAAGGACCACTCTTTTTTTTTCACATTAGATATCAAATGTATCCTGTAAGAATTCCCACTTCATGGATATGGAGCATAAAGTTTATCTAAAAAGTTCGAATTTCAAAACACAAATTCAAAGCACATATTGAGTAATGAGTAGTAGGAGTATATCCTGAATGTGCCTGACAGACCAAAATTTTTAATGAAAATAAAAATAGTCAATTTGACTGGACTTGACACTTGATTTTGTTTTCTGAGAAAGAAAAGGAATCCTTAAAAATGCATCTAATCTAAGAGTTCATAAGAAATAATTATTTTCTTTAATAAGCTTTTGTGTCGTGCAGGGCACAATACGATTCTATCTTTCGTTTCATCAAAAAAAATCTGGGACGGAAGGATTCGAACCTCCGAATAACGGGACCAAAACCCGCTGCCTTACCGCTTGGCCACGCCCCATTTCGTTTTATGTGACACTAATGAACACTATTTTTATTATATATTATTCGTCAACCCCACTTCAATTACCTAATACCTAAAAAATGAGGGATATTTTCTTGCTAGGATTCTAAACATGCGGATAATATAGAATCCAAAAAATGCATTGATCATTACATGGAATTCTATTAAGATATTATATGAAAGTCGAATTTCTTCCATTCTCATTTGAGAATGAGAATACAAGGAGGTATTTTGTGTTTGGAAAAGTCCGAAGAAAAAAGGATTTTGAATCCACCTTTTCTTTTCCTTTTTCCCTTAGAAAAATAACTCAATCAAAATCCAATTATCTACTCTACAAGAACGAACGAAATGCTTGTTATGCCTAATATACTTAGTTTAACCTGTATCTGTTTTAATTCTGTTCTTTATCCGACTAGTTTTTTCTTCGCCAAATTACCTGAAGCTTATGCCATTTTCAACCCAATCGTGGATATTATGCCTGTCATACCTGTACTCTTTTTTCTATTAGCGTTTGTTTGGCAAGCTGCTGTAAGTTTTCGATGAAATCTTTACTATTCTGTTCTGTCTGCCAAATTGAATCATGTATTCATTTCAAAAAAATGAAAAAAATGAATAAGAGCCGAGAAGTCTTATATTATGAACTCTCGATTCTAAAATTCAAATTCTTCTACATTGAATGTAGAGCTGCAGCAATAAATTTGGATCAGCCTTTCTACCCCCTGCACCTACGTTGAGCAGGTACCTTTACTTTAGGTACCCACACAATACCTAAACTTTTTTTTTTATTGATAAGACTGCTTATTATAAATCAATTCTTG